ATGGCAGTTCCAAAAAAACGTACTTCTATGTCAAAAAAACGTATTCGTAGAAATATTTGGAAGAAAAAAGGATATTTAGTTGCAGTAAAAACTTTTTCTTTAGCGAAATCGGTTTCCACCGGGCATTCAAAAAGTTTTTTTGTGCGACAAACAAATAATAAAGTCTTAGAATAATCTCAATTGATATAGCCTAAAGAACCCCAAATTTTGTAAGATGAATGTTAACTAATGTATTTTTCTGTATTAAATTTCTCAATATTACTTAGAACTCACTGCTGTGATATATAGAATAAGAGTTTTTTGTATATTGGGTTCTAAGTATTATTTTTTTCCCTATCACAATTGTACTTTTCACAATAGAAAAGTACAATTGTGATAGAGATTGAAACTCTTTTGTTATATGCCTATCCCAAAACTTAATTGGTTTTGTAAATGAAATGGTATTATAAATTAAAAATTATATGCGCAATAAAGAATATTAATACTTTAATTTAAATATACTAAGGTATCGAAATCATTAGAAAAATAACAAATTTTTTGTATTTAATGATGAAATTGTGATAGATATGAAATCCTAGTTATTTGATTTTGTTCATTGAAAAAAAAACTCAATCTTTTTCATTTGAATCCATGAAATCGGATAAATGAAAAACAAATCATAAAAAAATTGAGAAAAAAAGACAATTCTTAGTTTTATACCTCAACCGAGAAAAAACTATGGAGTTCCAACTGTTTGGAGAAAACTTAGTTTCTAGTACATGAAAGTTGATTGTTAAAAAACCCACGACGATACTACCTAGGTAGGTATTTTATTGAAGATTCAAATATTTAAACCACAAACCAGTCTTTATTCATTGATTCTAATTAATGTTTCCTAAACTATATTGAATCCTTGAATCTCGACGATTCAACATGAATTGACTATTATTATTTCAAGTAAGCCGCCGTGGTGAAATCGGTAGACACGCTGCTCTTAGGAAGCAGTGCTAAAGCATCTCGGTTCGAGTCCGAGTGGCGGCATCTTCTAAAAGAGATACAATAGATCCTAAAATGTATTCAATTCGCGATTTCCAATTCTGTAATGGGACCCCTTTTATGATATTTGTGACTTTAGAACATATATTAACTCATATCTCTTTTTCGATCATTTCAATTGTGATTATGATTCATTTGATGACCTTATTAGTCCACAAAATTGTAGGATTACGTGATTCATCAGAAAAAGGGATGATAGCTACCTTTTTCTCTATAACAGGATTATTAATTTCTCGTTGGATTTCTTCGGGACATTTTCCATTAAGTAATTTATACGAGTCATTAATCTTCCTTTCGTGTAGTTTCTTCATTATTCATATGATTCCCAAGATACGTAACCTTAAAAACGATTTAAGCACAATAATTGCACCAAGTACCATTTTTACTCAAGGCTTTGCCATGTCGGGTCTTTCAACTGAAATGCATCAATCCACAATATTAGTACCTGCTCTACAATCTCAGTGGTTAATGATGCACGTAAGTATGATGTTATTGAGCTATGCAGCTCTTTTATGCGGATCATTATTATCAGTCGCTCTTCTAGTCATTACATTTCGAAAAAACATCAAAATTTTTTGTAAAAGCTATAATTTATTAATTAAGTCATTTTTCTTTGGTGAGATTGAATATTTGAATGAAAAAAGAAGTGTTTTTAAAAACACTTCTTTTCCTTCATTTCAAAATTATTACAAATATCAATTAACTGAGCGTTTGGATTATTGGAGTTATCGTGTCATTAGTCTAGGGTTTACCTTTTTAACCATAGGTATTCTTTGTGGAGCAGTATGGGCTAATGAGGCATGGGGATCCTATTGGAATTGGGACCCCAAGGAAACTTGGGCATTTATTACTTGGACCATATTCGCGATTTATTTACATACTAGAACAAATATAAATTGGAAAGGTACGAATTCGGCACTTGTAGCTTCTATAGGATTTATTATAATTTGGATATGCTATTTTGGGATCAATCTATTAGGAATAGGTCTACATAGTTATGGTTCATTCACATAAACATCTAATTGAATAAACTACATGAAGAATACATAAGATAAAAACATCATCCCATATATAATGAAAGTTTGTTTTTATGAGTTTTTGAGAACCGTTTGAATCAAGGAATCATTCAAATTTAAATGGTTCTCAAAAACTCGAGATGTATCTAATTACAATTCTTATTCATTTTATTTCTTTTTTCATTATACAGTACAGCAAACGATTTTCAAAATATTAAATTCAAAGAATTATAAGACTTTCCTTCCGTTTCATTAATGAAACACTATCTATGATAATAATTGGATAAGATAGCGTGTACCTTGTCAACTGATAACGAGAGAACAAAATCGGGATAAATACCAATACTTATTACGGGTAGAAAGATACAGATTGAAAGAAATAGTTCTCGTAGTCCAGAATCCCAAAAATTAGAGTTTGGAATATTAAATAACTTGTATCCATAAAACATCTGACGTAACATAGATAATAAATAAATAGGAGTTAATATCATTCCAATTGCCATTACAAAAGTAATTAGCATTTTTGACATTAAAAGATATTTTGTACTAGTAATTAGTCCAAAAAATACTAAAAATTCCGCAACAAAACCACTCATTCCTGGCAATGCAAGAGAAGCCATCGAGAAGCTACTGAACATGGTAAATGTTTTTGGCATTGGGATAGATATCCCTCCCATTTCTTCGAGATAAACAAGACGTGTTCTATCACAACTCGTTCCCGCCAAGAAAAAAAGTGCAGCACCAATAAATCCATGAGAGAGCATTTGTAAAATAGCTCCATTGAGTCCCATGTCGGTTATAGAACCAATTCCTATAATTGTGAAACCCATGTGAGATACAGAGGAATAGGCTATTCTCTTTTTTAAATTACGTTGACCAAGAGAAGTTGAAGCTGCATAGATTATTTGCATTGTTCCTATTATCACCAACCAAGGAGAAAATATAGAATGAGCGTGGGGTAGTAATTCCATATTGATCCGAATCAATCCATATGCGCCCATTTTTAATAGGATTCCAGCTAAAAGCATACATGTACTGTAATGTGCTTCTCCATGGGTATCAGGTAACCATGTATGTAGGGGTATAATCGGCAATTTGACAGCATAAGCAATAAGGAAGCCAAAATAGAATATTATTTCCAATGCCACAGGATATGATTGATTAATTAATCTTTCAAAATCTAATGTTGGTTCATTGGAACCATATAAACCCATACCTAGAACTCCTATTAAGAAAAAAATGGAACCCCCTGCAGTGTACAAAATAAACTTTGTAGCCGAGTAGAGACGTTTCTTTCCCCCCCACATGGATAAAAGTAAGTAAACAGGAATTAATTCTAACTCCCACATGATGAAAAAAAGTAAAAAGTCTCGGGAGGAAAATAATCCTATTTGACCGCTGTACATTGCTAGCATCAGGAAATAGAACAACCGCGAATTTCGAGTAATTGGCCAAGCTGCTAAAGTTGCTAAAGTAGTGATAAATCCTGTCAGTAAAATGGGTCCTATGGAAAGCCCATCGATTCCTAGTCTCCAGTGGAAATCAAAAACATCTATCCATTTAGAATCTTCCTTCAATTGCATTAATGGATCATCCAATTGGAAATGATAACAGAATGCATAAGTCGTTAGAAGGAGTTCTAATAAGCATATACATATAGTATACCACCTAAACATCTTATTCCCTCTATGAGGGAATAAGAAAATTGAGGAACCCGCGAATATCGGTAAAACAACAAGTATTGTTAACCAAGGAAAATAACTCGTGATAAAGACAAGATACATTTTGACCAGAGAAGCCCGTCCTCAAAATAATATATTTTGTCGAGCACGGGCTTTTGTCGGTAAAGAGGAATCACAAATGATTCAAGTGGAGTTTTTTGTAATGTATCAATAAGATAGAGCCATGCTGCGAGTTGTTTCAGGCCCTAAATAAACACGGACACTCAAAAAATCTGTTGGGCAGGCAGATTCACATCTCTTACAACCTACACAGTCCTCGGTTCTTGGCGCGGAAGCTATTTGCTTGGCTTTACATCCGTCCCAAGGTATCATTTCCAATACATCTGTGGGGCAAGCTCGTACACATTGAGTACACCCTATACATGTATCATAAATTTTTACTGAATGTGACATTGGATCTATAAATTACAGTTTTGAACATAAAAGATTTTCGATCTGGTCAAATCAAATTAGTAGTAAATGAATCATATATTATATATTGTAATATTGTAGACACCAGACGAAACAGTGGTTTATTAAAAACAATCAATATATTTCTTAAATCAATCTGTTTATGAGAAAAGGTCAAGACACTTTGATTTTCGTTTCAACAATTATGATGATACGAGTTACACATGCGAATTAAAATTAATTGGCCAACAAATTGGTCATCATTATTTCAATATAAATATAAAAATGCAATTCCATTTTATTGAATTGCATTCAAATTCAATAAAAAATAGTATTTCAATTCTATTAAATATTTTTATGTGTCTTTATTTAAATTATCTATGATGATTATCACTAATTATTCAACAAATTCGATTGATTAATACGAGTTGATTTTCTGTTACGATGTATCGACGAAACAATAGCAAGTCCAATAGCTGCTTCAGCAGCTGCAATGGCTATAACAAAGATTGAGAAAATGTCTCCTTTTAATTGGCGACTATCAAATATATCAGAAAATGTTACAAGATTGATATTAACCGAATTTAGTATAAGCTCAAGACACATAAGCGCTCTAACCATGTTTCGACTTGTGATCAATCCATAGATACCGATAGAAAATAAATAAACACTCAAGAAAAGGACATGCTCAAACATCATTGACTAACTCCTTATCAATCTCGATTCGTTTCAATATGAATAACAATTCAACCGATTCAATTGATTAGAATAGAACAATTACACAACAAAAGAAGATATTGACGGTAGATAGATTTAACTAAAAATTTCTATTTATTTATTTAGAATTTAGTTAGAATTCTAAGAATTGGGAATCATTTTAAGTTAAGTATTTTTATTGCTTATTGTCGAGCCATAGTAATTGCACCTATCAAGGAAACTAAAAGAATTATTGAAATGAGTTCAAACGGAAGATAAAAATCTGTTGATAAATGAATCCCAATTTGTTGAACGTTATTTATTAGGTCCTGTTCCATAATCTGGTTTGACCTTGTAGTCCAAATAATTCCGTACCATGACGTATCTGGGATAGTAGTAATTAGTGAAAAAAGAATAGTTGTACAAACCATCAAAGTGACCCCATCTCCAATGGTCCAAAAATAGGAATTATTGGAATATCCTGAACCATTCATGAACATTACAGCAAATATGATCAAGATATTTATGGCTCCCACATAAATAAGGAGCTGTGCGGCAGCTACAAAATAGGAGTTTGATGAAATATAGAATAAGGATATACAAACAAGAACCAATCCCAATGAAAAGGCAGAATAAATTGGATTGGTAAATAATACTACCCCCAGACCCCCTAATACAAGAATTGACCCCAGAAATACAACAAGAATATCATGTATTGGTCCAGGTAAACCCATTATGTATAAAATACAAAATAAATAACTTTAACTATTTCATGACCTTACTTTAACTTTACTAAATAAATGGTCCAGGAAAGGAAAAGGGGTTACCCTATTTTTGTTTTCTTGTATATAATAATGTATATGATACATTTATAATTGAATTGAATTTGAATATGGATTAATGTAGATATAGATAAAATTATTGGGCCAACCTTACTTTATTTATATTTATCCGAAAGAAAAAAAAGAAAAAAGTAGTTGAAATTTGCTATTTTGAAATCATCACTAAAAATATATTTTTAGTTTAAATCAAAGAGTGATTCTCAACAATCATTAGTTTTTATTTGTAGTTACTGACTACCCAAAATAAAAAGCTTGGATCCTTTATATCAAAACAAAATCTTAGTAATCGGTAATTGTTCTTGAATCAAAGGGTTTATCTTTGTCTATTTTTATTTGAGTCGAATTCATAACTGTTTGAATTGTGTAATCTCCAATTATTGAGATTGGTAATCGACCCAAAGCAATTTGATTATAATTCAATTCGTGACGATCATAAGTAGAAAGTTCATATTCTTCAGTCATTGATAAACAATTTGTTGGACAATACTCGACACAGTTACCACAAAATATACAAACCCCGAAATCTATACTATAATTAAGTAATTGTTTCTTTTTAATATCTCTTTCAAATCTCCAATCAACAACGGGTAGATCTATCGGGCATACACGAACACATACTTCACAAGCAATACATTTATCAAATTCAAAGTGGATTCGACCCCGGAAACGCTCTGATGTGATCGATTTTTCATAAGGATATTGAATAGTTACAGGTAAACGATTTGTGTGGGATAAGGTAATTATGAAACTTTGACCAATGTACCTTGCAGCTCGTATTGTTTGTTGACCATAATTCATGGACCCAATTACCATAGGGAACATATTGTAGATATACATGAAAAATTTGACGTTTCTTTCTCTTGTTTGATAGAGATTATGAATCTAAAATAGTGTTATCGTATTCTCTTATTTATAATGAAACAAGTTGGGAAGAAGTTGTTAATAACAGATTACCTAGAGAAATAGGTAAAAGAAATTTCCATCCAAGATTTAATAACTGGTCCATTCTCATTCTAGGTAAAGTCCATCTTGTTGTGATAGAAATGAAGAGAAACAAATAAGCTTTAGTTAATGTAATAAGGATACCCATTGTTATTCCAAAAATGCCGGCGATTTTTTTTATTCCGAAAAGCTCAGAAATGGATATATACGGAATAGGTAAATTCCACCCACCTAAGTAAAGAACTGTTACAAATAATGAAGAAACTAATAAATTTAGGTAAGAAGCAAGATAAAATAAACCATATTTGATACCCGAATACTCGGTTTGATAACCTGCTACTAATTCCTCCTCCGCTTCTGGTAAATCAAAGGGCAATCTCTCACATTCGGCTAGAGAAGAAATTAGAAAAACAATAAATCCTATAGGCTGACGCCACAGATTCCACCCCCAAAAACCATATTTTGACTGTGCTTCAACTATATCAACTGTACTTGAACTGTTAGATAATCATAGTCGATAATAACATCACTGTTCCCATCGCTATTTCAAAACCGTACGTGAGACCTCAGCTTCATACGGCTCCTCGATGGCCACAAAAAAAATGTAAGGACGGGTTCGGTATTATCACCATCTTTGGATGGATAGAATAAAGATACATCGGAAAGTCCCAAATTAGACCAATGGAATTCTGTCTGCTAGAATAATAAAAAAAGTGCTTCCGAATTGATCTCATCCTTTACGATAAAAATTTCTCTTTGTTCGGTAATAACTTAATATTTCAATAAAATACTCCTTATATCAATCAATATAAAATAAAAAGAATTAGTCATTAGTTCATGAATCGTGATAAGAATTCGATATGTATGAATATGGATAGAGAAAAGAATAAATAGGGATCCCCTTTTTTTATTATTCATTCAATTACTGCATTCCATTTCTTTTTTCCTGTTCTTCTGTCTCAGAGGAGGATACTCAAAAATAAAATAAAGAATTAATTCGTTCTTGATAGTCATTTCTTTAACCAGTGAATAGGAGCATACTCTAGATCGGAATCGTAGGGAAGTACTACTTGATCATTTCTACCAATTTCAAGTCCTTATTATGATTCGTTTTATGAAGAAATACCTCTTTTTTGATACCTTACATTATCTCCATTACTAATCCTTTGTGTACCTTGGTGTTCCTAACCGTCCACTGACTTTTGATTGATCCCCGGTATAGTAATACATATGAGACAGTAGTAGAAACTCCATACAGTTGATCTTTTGTTTGCGCCCGCTTCAAGATATGATGACTAATCAAAAAATCTTAATCTTGGGGTAAGCAGTTTACACTGCTTATTTTTACTTCAACTTTATTCTTGTACATAGGGAATGAGATTGTTTCTTCTTACTACAAATTTGGAAGCTGTTTAGTTTCACTCATATAACTATCTGGTTTAACTCATCAACCCGAATGCTGAATAAAAAAAAAAAAATGAAAACATCTATTCAATACATTGAACCTCTTTCTTTTTTCTTTTATTTCTAGAAGAGAGGTTCAAAGTTCATATTCCAACGAATCACACGTAGAGATATTGATAACACACATAGAGTTAATGGTATTTCATAACTAATAGATTGAGCAGCAGCTCGTAGACCACCTAAAAAGGAATATTTATTATTCGATCCATATCCTGACATAAGAAGCCCAATAGGAGCAATACTAGAAATGGCGATCCATAAAAAAACACCTATACTGAGATCGGCTAAAACAAGACGATACCCAAAAGGAATTACTAAATAACTTAGTAGAATTGATATAACCGCTATAGACGGTCCCACACTAAACAAACGAATATCTCCTCGAGATGGGAGGAGGTCCTCTTTAAAAAGTAGTTTAGTCCCATCCGCTATAGCTTGAAGAATTCCCAACGGGCCAGCATATTCAGGCCCAATACGTTGTTGTATCGCTGCAGATATTTCTCTTTCTAACCACACAATTACTAGTACCCCCATTGTTATTCCCAATATAAGGGTCAAAATGGGTACAATCCATATTAGTCCATACACTTCTTTTAAAAATTCCGATGTAGAAAAAGAATTGATAGTTTGTACTTCTGTCGTATCAATTATCATTTCAACGATCAACTTCTCCCATAATGATATCTATACTACCCAATATCGTCATGATATCAGCCAATTTCATTCTTTTAACTAGCTGAGGAAGAATTTGCAAATTGATAAAACCGGGTGGACGAATTTTCCATCTCCAGGGGAAAACACTATTATCTCCTATCAAATAAATTCCCAATTCTCCTTTTGGGGCTTCCACTCTCACATAAAGTTCTTGTTTCGACAATTCTAAATTGGGTGAAGGTTTTTTACTAATAAATCTATATTCAAAATCATTCCATTCGGAATTCTTTGCTCTATCAAAGCGTCGTACTTCTAAATTTTCATAAGGTCCTCCAGGAATTCCTTCTAGAGCCTGTTGAATAATTTTTATGGATTCCTTCATTTCACCGATTCGTACTAAATAACGAGCTAATGAATCTCCTTCTTTTTGCCATTGGACTTCCCAATCGAATTCATTGTAACACTCATAATGATCAACTTTACGAAGATCCCATTGGATTCCAGAAGCTCGTAACATCGGTCCTGATAAACCCCAATTTACAGCTTCTTCTCCACCAATAATGCCCACTCCTTCAACTCGTTCCAAAAAAATGGGATTCCACGTAATAAGTTTTTGATATTCAACAACTCCTGTTAAAGAATAATCGCAGAAATCCAAACATTTATCTATCCATCCATAAGGTAGATCAGCAGCTACTCCTCCAATACGGAAATAATTATGCATCATTCGCATACCTGTGGCGGCTTCGAATAGATCATATATCAATTCCCTTTCTCTGAAAATATAGAAAAAGGGAGTCTGTGCACCGATATCCGCCATAAAAGGTCCAAGCCATAACAAATGAGAAGCTATACGGCTCAATTCCAGCATAATTACTCTGATATAGCTAGCTCTTTGAGGTACTTGAACATTTTCCAATTGTTCTGGCGCATTTACGGTTATTGCCTCTGTGAACATAGTAGCTAAATAATCCCATCGTGTTACATAAGGTAGATATTGTATAATTGTTCGATTTTCCGCTATCTTTTCCATTCCTCTGTGTAAATAGCCCAATATGGGCTCACAGTCAATAACATCTTCACCATCGAGAGTAACGATTAGTCGGAGAACACCATGCATTGATGGGTGGTGAGGCCCCATATTGACTATCATGAGATCTTTTCTTGTAACCGGTACTGTCATATCTTTTCTTCCTTAATTCATTATTCCATGAATTCCTCAAAACGAGACTCATCAAAACAAAAAATGGAATACTACTAAAAAATTCAAACGATTAAATTAACGAGTTTTTGGCTCTCGAATATCCAACTGACCAATTAATTTCTTATAACGTACTCTATTTTTCTTTGACAAATAAGCCAGCAACCGTTGACGTTTTCCTAGAATTTTTCGTAGACCCCTTTGTGATAAAAAATCTTTTTTGTGCAATTCCAAATGTGAAGTAAGTCTCCGTATCTTATTGGTGAAACTGAATACTTGAAATTCAACAGAACCTTTGTTTTCTTCTTTTTCTTCTTGTGGAATAATGGAAATGAATGAATTTTTGACCATAAAAAATTTTTCTATCCTTTTTCTTTCTTTTTCATGGATTTTTCCGATCAGGAAAAATAAAAAAAAAAAAAAAAGAATTATGCCGGTTATTTTAATCTAGTACACACATCTAGTACACACAAAAATTTGGATTTATTCATATACTACTTCTTTATTTTATCCAAATCAAATTTTCAATTTGATTTGGATAGAAAGGGATAATATGTTTCCCCATTAACGAAAGAAAAGAATTTATTTCTATCTAAAAGGATTCCCCTAATTTATTTATTCCTATATCCAATTGAATGGATACACCATTAAATCTGTATCATTTACCAAAATATAACATAGCATATGCATACATCTTTCGGCTTTCATATACCGAAAATGTCACGGAATATAGATATATATATATATGATATAGGAAATATACTATTAAATTAAATAATTCTAAATCGTGGATACATATGTATCCTTGACATACTGAAACGACTGCCATTATTGGTATCAAACCAATAGCGATTCATACAAGCTAAATCTTCTAATCGGTAATTGGGCCAAAGAACTAATTTGCATTTAATGAATTTATTTGTATCCGTATTAAGATGCTTGTCCTCATCCAAAAATTTTCCAGAGTTTCTTATGTTGTTTTCATTGCAAAATAATGGATTTCTATTTCTATCCGTAACATTCCAATTATGGGAATTGAAACAAATTAAAATTCTCAATTCTCTGCGACGTCTAGGAGATAGAATATTTTCGGGAACAAGGAAATCATAATAATTTGTGTCCCCATTCACAAGCATATTCCCATATCGTACAATGGGTTTATCCAAATTCCTCTTATCAATATAACTTTTTTTTATGCATTTTCTATTAGTTTGGTGTTTATTGTTCTCGACCAATGAAATACTTATAGTTTGATATATAATCAATTTTCCATCCCTTTTTATAGATAGACGAATTGGTTCGATAATTAATATTCCTTTTTTTATCAATTCTGTAAGAGCTAGATCTTTCTGAATTAGCATTACATCCAGATGCATCTCTCCTCTTTGAATCGAGGATATAGCAATTTCTTTTGGATTTATCAGTCTAAGTAAGAGACAATATACCTTGATATTATTGATCATTCTTTGGTTCAAGGAGTCATCCCATTTTAATTGAAAAAGGAAATATTTTTTCAGGAAGAAATCTAGTTCTGCTTTCTTGTTTTTCTTGGATTGTTTTTTCTTCTTACCTTTTTTAATGGTAATGTCTGATCTCGCATAATTCTCTTCAATATCTTTTTTTTTGTTTTCTTTTCGTAGATCTGGTACAAGATTTACTTGGTCCTGTTGCTCATTTTTTTGTTGGTTGGAATTTTCTAATTTAAGATATTTTTTTTGATTTATATTGATGTTTTTATTTTGACTTTTATTTTTATAAAAATAAAAGTCAAAAAGAAGTAATTTGATTGGTATAATCCATGGTTTAATCTTATATGCATCAAAAAGTAAGACAAATTCTGGGAAGAACCAAGATTCTAGATTTGATATGGTATGATAAACTCTTTCTTGATTCATTCCCATCCAATTAAAAAAAATACTTTTTTGATTGGATGGGTTGATTTCTTGATGAATCATAAGAGAAAAAATATCTTTTTTTTTCAATTTGTTGTTGATTTTTTTTTCAGTCTTAGTATTTTTATCAATTTTGGTACCGATATGTGTATTGGTCCAGGTCTCAATATTGATATTTTTTCTAAGACAAAAGTGGAGAATTCGACAATCAAAATATTTTCTATCTAGATTTTTATGCGTATCAATAATATATCCTTCTTCTAGATAATCACTAATAGCTGTACTTACCAATACATAAAATGATTCGGATTTTGGTTTATTGAAATTATATGGAATTTTTTGAACCCCGTTTACTTGTAATCTTGACCCATAAATATCAAAATCCTCCTTATCCCCATAGTTCATATATTTATGTGATAAAAGATCATATCTGTAGTGTTTTTTCCATTTTTCTTTTTGATTTGTCAATGAATCCGCTGCATAGTAATTTTGTTTCACGTAATGAATTAATTGGTCTTTTTCTTTTTTATATGAATCCACTTTAATTGAGTCCTTATTTTGAATCCTATAACGTTGATTGATTCTATTTCGCCATTTTTGCGGTACTAACCGCGACCATTTGGTTTGAGATAAATTGTATTGATAATGCCCCTTTAACCAGTTTTTCCATTCAATCATTCCAGACTTATGAATTTTCTTATGTCTTGAATTGTAATCAAATATTCCTCGTGTCATACAATAATCCTTGATTTTATCCTTAATAAAAGGATAAGTCCCCTGATATTGAAGTAGAGATTTCAATTGATACTTGTTAAGTAATTGGGTTTGTGATAATTTGTAAAATACATATGCTTGGGACAAGGAGGATAAGTCATAATACATTTTTGTACTATTACTAATATTAGTATTCGAAAAGGACTTTTTTATAGTGGAAAAAAAGTTCATTGTATTTTGATCTCTTTCATCAATTCCTTCCTGATTTGTTTGATCGTTGTAAACGGATTTATTGATTATTCTTTTTGTTGATTCAAAGAAAGGTTGGAAATAGATCCTGTGAATGGTAATCATACATAGTAAGATATCTATATATATATTTTCAATCAGAGATTTCATAAAATAATGTGATTTACGTATTAATCGTATATTTATTCTTTGGAATATCTGCCAAATATGTTTCTGTGATTTTGATCTTTTATCAGCACAAGTTAGAATTATTTTTTTCTTGTCTTTTGTGATTCGTTCTATTTGATTCCTGATTGTGATTGTTTTATCAGAAAGATCTTTCATCTTTTTTTCTATGAGTGAATAATTTGTCCAATTCATGGATTGGATTTGAATGGTTGATTTGTGAATAATCTTATTATTTATTTCGGAATCTTTTCCATTTTCAGCCGTTTCATATACTTTCACCTTGCTCAATTCAAATAAGAATATTGGGTTTACTTTTTGAATTTCCTTCATTATTCGTTTTAGAACTAGAAGTATTTTAATGATCCATCTTGTTTTTTCTTTTGAAACTTTTAGAAGTATAAAGAAATCCTTTTTAACTTTTCTAACTTTTTTTTGGAGTTCTTTATAAATGGGTTCAAAAAAGGAAGGTCGTTTTCGGGGATTCCCAAAAGGGAATTCCGCTTCCATTCCCCAAACCGTTAAAAAACAAAAATTGTCTTTTTTTCCTTTTTTTTTTATTTGATCCCTAGGATGAGATCGTATTTTAGATCTTCGCCAAGGTTTCAAACAGAAAGGAAATAGAATCTTTATCTGAATACCGTCTGTTAACCAATCTTTGGGAAATTCTGTTTCTGATAATTGAACACCATTATAAGTGCATTTAACATGCATTTCTCTATTCCACTCCTTCAAATCCTCATACCATTCGGGGAATTGGAATAATAACATACGGCCAATATTTTTAGCAATTATCAATGAAGGCAATACAATGTATTTTCTAAGAAAAGATTGGGTTACTAACATCAAACCTCTTATTGCTTGAGCAAATATAATGCTATCCCAAGTTTCTGATATTACTATACGTTCATTTTCCTCTTTTTTTTCTTCGTTTTTTTTCTCTTTTTCCCTTGTCTCTTCCTCCTCAAAATATAAATGTGAAATTTTCAATTCTGGTTCTCTCCCCACCAAATTCCTAAAAATGAGATTCATCATTTCAGAGATATAAAAAGAAGAAAAAAAAGATGTTTTGTCTATTCGATCCAAAAAAAGCGGAGAATGCACATTTGCTTGAAACATTTCCCAAATAACCGTTTTACGTCTTTGAGCACGCATGGATCCTTTGATTATATCCCGACGAAAATCCGATTGTTGCGAGTAACGTATCAAAGCCACCTCTTCTGCTTGATCACTATTATTAGTATTATTTGTAGTTGTAATAGGGTTGGTATTCTGATTGTTATCAGTATAAATTACTACGCGTTTGGCTTTTCTTGAACGAATTTCATGATCTTCCTTGGATTCTTCCTCATTTTCTGCCTCCTGTTCTTTCAAATCATCAGTTAATTTGTATGACCACCGAGGAACCCTTTTATGGATTTCTTCTATTCCAATAGATTTATTTCTAATTATTGTTTGATCATTTGGATCAGTTGTAATTACATCGAATACCCATTTTAAAGCTTTTGTTTGATTTTCAAAATCAATTCTTGTTTGCTCTCTCAATAAAGAATATTTTTTAAAATGCAAAATGGGTGCAGGCTCAAAAGGAAATTCTTTGATTGAGGTTAAGGAATTACCAATATAATTCAGTAATGATTCCCTATCAGGCGGATTCTTTTGATGTTCAAATTTTCTGGAATAATTAGAATTATTAGGAAGTAGCCCATAAATCTTATTTATCCAATTGATTTCTATGGAATCCTCCGTATCTGTAGAAGTGATTAAATCATTCATGATCATATGTGAATAGAATTTTTTTATTGTTCCACGATATGGTCCCCTCAAAAAGGGGTCATACGTTTTGGGCAAGTATTTTTGTTCGTTTTCATCATTGCATAATCTGGTCCTTTTTTCGAGCATATCTAGAGCAAGAAATCCCTTTTCTTTTTCTAGAGCTTTTGTTCGACTTATTAATTCATTGTTCAAGTTGTACTTTTTTTGCTCATTGGTATAAAC